TCGGTAACGAGACATAAAGACTCCTTTCTTTTTTTATTGAATTGAAATTTTGACAGAACCAACCTAAATGAAAACTGAACTAAAAATAAAGGTAAAGGATAAATGAAGTGAAATCTACTGAAGTATTACAAAGAAGAATGAGATGAATTGTATCAATATCCGGATTATTTTGTATATATAGGAAATTAAGGATCTTTTTCACGATTTATTCAGTAGAGAGTTAACTGCCCAATCGAGTTTTTTATTCATTGTTGGAAGTTTCGACGTGATAGGCAATAGGCATAATAGAGGGGTGATTCGACATTTGGAGAAAAAGACAAGAGAAAAGTCAATATTTATTGAGACAGTATCGATCATGGAAAATAATCGAACAAATGGGGAAAGCCGGCTATCGGAGTCGAACCGATGACCATCGCATTACAAATGCGATGCTCTAACCTCTGAGCTAAGCTGGCTGATATATCAGCCATAACAGACATTTTGCATAGAAATTCAGGAAACTGCTGGGATCTTTGCTATTATTAATGCAATTCATATTTAAGTATTTTAATCGAAAAATGGCAGATTTTCTATTTTTCGATTCGAATTCTATATTAGAAATTCTAATGATATACTATTATCATATCATTAGTCTTAGTATTTAATTTATATCCATTACTTGATATTAGTATCATTAGTATGATGATATGATATTGTCATTAGAAAAATACTATTCTATTAATTTCTATTCATTTTTCTATTATATTATATTCAATATATTAAAATATGAGATATTTTTATGTTTATGAAAAAAATATGATATTTTTTTGATATAAATGGGATAATAAATAAATTCAATTCAAAAAAATCGAAAAAGAAAAAGATATAATATAGAAATAAAATTCTATTATGTTATACAAAAATGTAAAAAAGAGATTCTTATTTTCTTATGATATTCTTATTTTAAGTTTGAGATCTTATTATCTTTTCAAAATCTATTCATTTTTTTATATTTATATATGTACGACATTTGGTTAGTTTTCAAAATCTTTTGAAATCTAATTGAAATAGAAAAAAAGAACTATTAGTTCTAGGGGATTCTATTAATTATAATTAGTTAGGTTGATGGATCAGTCCTGAGGAAAAGATAAAGATAAGGAAGGATGCAATTCAGATCATAATGAGACATTTCTGTCTTTCCGACAGAAAATAGGAGAAAAACAAGAAAGAATAAATATCGACCGTTCTAGTATTACTAATCGAAGAGGAAAAATATGGGGGTAAAGACATATATATGTAGGATATATCCATACCATATTGAATTGTGGATCCATCAATAATAGAATCATTGATGATTGGAACAAAAAAGATCCTCCAATAGAGATGAAAGAGGATCCCAGTATAACCAATGGAAAAAGGTAATTAGGATCTAAATCTAATGAAGTTAATGGTTCCAATAGAAACAGAAAAAAAAAGGGGGGTATGGAATTAGAACGAAATTGGGGTATTCAAAAGGGGATATGGCGAAATTGGTAGACGCTACGGACTTGATTTGATTGAGCCTTGGTATGGAAACCTACTAAGTGGTAACTTCCAAATTCAGAGAAACCCTGGAATGAAAAAGGGCAATCCTGAGCCAAATCCTTGATTTGAGAAAACAAGGATTCCGAAATCGGGAATCCAAAAAAGAGGATAGGTGCAGAGACTCAATGGAAGCTGTTCTAACGAATGGAGTTAACTGCATTCATTGGTGGAGGAATCCTTCTATCGAAACTCCAGAAAGGATAACCGTATATCCATATACGTACTCCAATATCAAACGATTAATCACGACCCGAACCGAATCTTTATTTCCATATTTCTATTTATTTATCTATTTATATGAATGTGGAATATGAAAATATGAAAAATTTCAGAATTCTTGTGAATCGATTACAAGTTGAAAGAAGAATGGACTATTCAATCATAAAATCATTCACTTCAGAGTCTGATATATCTTTTGAAGAACTGATTAATCGGACGAGAATAAAGATAGAGTCCCATTCTACATGTCAATACCGACAAAAATGAAATTTATAGTAAGAGGAAAATCCGTCGACTTTAGAAATCGTGAGGGTTCAAGTCCCTCTATCCCCAATCAATAAAAAAAAAGAAAAGCCCATTTCGTTCGTTATGTTTTTCATTAATTCTACTCTTTCCTTTTATTTTCGTTTTTTTACAAAGGGATTCGAGTAGAAATGCTTATCGTTTTTTATAATCATAAATAAGTCTAGTGATGTATATAATATACATAATACGTACAAATAACTAATACGTCCAACCAAATAGTAATATATATAATATGGAAGTAAGGTAAGGTTTTGTAATGCATTTTCCATCCCTTTAATTGACAATTGACAGAGACCCCAGTCCTATAGTAGGATGATGTGTCACATCGGGAATGGTCGGGATAGCTCAGCTGGTAGAGCAGAGGACTGAAAATCCTCGTGTCACCAGTTCAAATCTGGTTCCTGGCATGTGG